CCGCAACGTTGACTCTTCTCCACCAACCATAAAGATATTGGAACTCTTTACTTCATCCTAGGAGCATGAGCCGGGATAGTCGGTACTGCCCTAAGACTCCTGATCCGAGCAGAACTCGGACAACCTGGGAGGTTGATCGGCAATGACCAAATCTACAATGTAATCGTAACAGCTCACGCTTTCGTTATAATTTTCTTTATAGTTATACCTATTATAATCGGCGGGTTTGGTAATTGACTTCTTCCCTTAATACTAGGGGCTCCCGACATGGCATTCCCCCGAATGAATAACATAAGATTCTGGCTCCTCCCGCCGTCCCTTACCCTCCTTCTATCCAGAGGTATAGTAGAAAGAGGAGTGGGCACTGGATGAACTGTTTATCCCCCCCTAGCTAGAAATATCTCCCACACCGGAGCTTCTGTAGATATGGGGATTTTCTCTCTTCATCTAGCAGGTGTCTCCTCCATCCTGGGCGCCGCCAACTTCATATCTACAGTTATTAACATACGAACTACCGGAATTCTTAGAGACCGGATACCTTTATTTGTCTGATCAGTCTTCCTGACAGCACTCCTGCTTCTACTCTCCCTCCCAGTATTAGCAGGAGCTATCACAATACTCCTGACCGACCGAAACATCAATACGTCTTTCTTCGATCCTGCTGGGGGTGGAGACCCAATCCTCTTCCAGCATTTATTTTGGTTTTTCGGCCACCCAGAAGTCTATATTTTAATTCTTCCAGCCTTCGGAATAATTTCTCATATCGTAAGTCAAGAGTCTAGAAAAAAAGAAACATTCGGAACCCTAGGTATAATTTATGCAATGGTAGCGATCGGCCTCCTCGGATTTATCGTCTGAGCCCACCATATATTTACCGTTGGTATAGATGTAGACACTCGAGCCTACTTCACCTCTGCCACAATAATTATTGCTGTCCCAACCGGAATCAAAATTTTCAGATGACTCGGAACTCTCCACGGCAACAAATTCAACTACAGGCCCTCTCTCCTTTGAGCCCTGGGCTTTATTTTCCTGTTTACAGTAGGGGGGCTAACTGGAGTGGTTTTAGCAAACTCGTCCATTGATATCGCCCTCCATGACACCTATTATGTAGTAGCCCACTTCCACTACGTTCTTTCAATAGGAGCTGTCTTCGGAATTTTTGCAGGAATTGCTCACTGATTTCCCCTATTCACCGGTCTTTCCATACTCCCTAAATGACTAAAAATTCACTTCTTAACAATATTTATCGGCGTGAATATTACATTCTTTCCCCAGCACTTCCTTGGCTTGAATGGCATACCTCGGCGGTATTCTGACTACCCAGATGCTTACACCACTTGAAATGTGGTCTCATCAGTAGGTTCCACTATCTCCCTCATCGCCGTTTTATTTTTTGTACTTATTGTCTGAGAAGCTCTCTCCTCCCACCGAAGGGTCCTCTTCTCCCTCTCCCTCCCATCCTCTATCGAGTGACAACACCCTTACCCACCTGCCCACCACAGATTTAGAGAAATCCCTAAAATCACAGGCTAAATTCTGGAATGGCAGATCATTGCATGAGATTTAAGCTCTCAATAGGAGGGTATCTTCTTCCAGAACAACCAACCACTAATGGCAAGATGATCAAGACTAGGATTCCAAGATGCTGCCTCTCCGCTTATAGAACAACTAATCTTCTTTTATGATTATGCTATATTAGTAATTATTCTAATTGTCACCCTCGTAGGTTATATAATGGCTTCTCTATTTTTTAACAAACTCACTAACCGATTTCTCATAGAAGGACAAACCATCGAAATAATCTGAACCATCCTCCCCGCCCTCATCTTAATCTTTATTGCACTCCCGTCCCTCCGGCTCCTTTACCTTTTAGACGAAGTTGGCTCCCCAGAAATTACAATCAAGGTAATCGGGCACCAATGATATTGGAGGTATGAATACTCTGATTTCCTCCAAGTCTCATTCGACTCTTACATACTCCCCCCCAACGAACTCCCAGATAACGGATTCCGCCTCCTTGACGTAGACAACCGGACCGTACTTCCTGTAAATGCTCAAGTCCGAGTTCTAATTTCCGCTGCTGATGTAATCCACTCCTGAACGGTCCCAGCCCTAGGAGTTAAAGCAGACGCAGTCCCCGGCCGACTAAACCAAGTTAGATTCGCTGTAAACCGCCCCGGTCTATTTTTCGGGCAATGTTCCGAGATCTGCGGGGCTAACCACAGATTTATACCCATTGTAATTGAAAGGACATCTACAGACGCCTTCCTCAACTGAATCTCCAGCTCAAGAGACTCTTCATTAGATGACTGAAAGTAAGTGTAGGTCTTTTAAACCTATTATAGTAAGCTCGCCTACTTCTAATGACACCACCACCAACCCCTCCCCTCCCACACCCTTACCCCTATCTCCTATCCTAAAAATTAGTTAATATTATATAACATAAGCTTGTCAAGCTTAAATTATTAGAAATCTAATATTTTTAAATCCCACAAATAGCCCCCTTGATATGATTAAATCTATTTGCTTTCTTCTCGGCTTCTTTCCTTCTATTTATAGTTATAAACTACTTCTTAAAACCCTTCCCCAAAACAAGTCCAGGAACCCGCACCCCCAAACTTTTCAAGCTTAATTGAAAATGATAATAGACTTATTTTCTAGATTCGACCCTTCTTCAGGAATCATAGCACTACCCCTAAACTGGTTATCAACCCTTCTTGGAATATTATTTCTACCATATATTTTATGAGCTATACCTTCACGCTGAAGATTCGTTTGGGCTTCTCTCCTAGACACGCTTCATAAAGAATTCAAAATTTTGCTAGGCAAAGGTAAGGCCACAGGTACTTTGATGTTTGTAAGCCTTTTCAGAATTATTGTGTTTAATAACCTTTTAGATCTACTCCCCCACATCTTCACCAGAACTAGACACCTAACTATAAACCTAAGGCTAGCCCTCCCCCTATGAATCTCATTTATGCTGTTTGGGTGAGTTAATAACACAAAACATATGCTAGCCCACCTAGTCCCCCTAGGAACTCCCGGGCCCCTGATACCATTCATAGTTTTAATCGAAGTAACTAGAAATCTAATTCGCCCTGGAACATTAGCTGTTCGTCTGACAGCTAATATAATTGCAGGCCATCTCCTTTTAACTATTTTGAGTAACGCCATAGTATCTATATCCGGAATTATTATTTTAAGAACCCTTTTAATCTCCCAAATTCTCCTTCTCCTGCTAGAGCTAGCTGTTGCTATTATTCAATCTTATGTATTCTCTGTCCTAAGAACCCTCTACGCCAGAGAAGTAGACTAATGACAACCCATAGAAGCCACACATATCATCTTGTAGATATAAGCCCCTGGCCGCTCACAGGTTCCATTAGAGCTATAATGCTAACCACGGGGCTTGTAAAATGATTCCACCAACTCAACATCGACTTGCTTCTCTTAGGATTTTTAGCAACTCTGTTAACAATGGTCCAATGGTGGCGCGACACAACTCGTGAAGGTACTTACCAGGGCCTCCACACTAAACGTGTTATAACTGGACTTAAATGAGGAATAATTCTTTTCATTACATCTGAAGTTCTGTTCTTTTTTTCATTTTTCTGGGCATTCTTTCATTCTAGACTCTCCCCTGCTATTGAAATTGGAGCCTCTTGGCCTCCTGTGGGTATCCAAGCATTCAACCCGTTCCAGGTCCCCCTTCTTAACACAGCTATCCTTCTAGCGAGAGGGGCTACAGTCACATGAGCGCACCACGCTCTCATAGAATCTAACCACACCCAAGCCCTCCAAGGGCTAGCTCTTACTGTCGTGCTAGGCTTATATTTTACTGGGGTACAAGCTATAGAATATTACGAAGCACCATTTACAATCGCAGACTCTGTCTATGGGTCAACATTTTTCGTGGCAACAGGATTCCATGGCTTACATGTAATTATTGGATCTTCATTCCTATCAGTATGTTTATACCGAATATATATATCTCATTTCTCAGCCACCCATCACCTAGGATTCGAAGCTGCTGCCTGATATTGGCATTTTGTAGATGTTGTGTGGCTATTCCTTTATATTTCAATTTACTGGTGGGGGGGATAAAACCCCCTTGTTTTTCTAATATAATAAGTATAGTTGACTTCCAATCAATAAGTCTGGTTTTTCCAGGAATAACAATTCTTCTTATTGCCGCCATTACTTCAATTACCCTTATTATTAGAGCTGTTGTTATATTCGTTTCTTCAATTTTAGCCAAAAAAACTATCATAGACCGAGAAAAAGCCTCCCCCTTCGAGTGTGGGTTTGACCCCAAGGGGTCTGCCCGGCTCCCCTTTTCCTTACGGTTCTTTTTAATTGCTATTATTTTCTTAATTTTTGATGTTGAGATCACCCTCATTCTCCCCATCGCCCCCATTCTTTCCATATCAAACATTTACAGATGGGCTTTCACAAGAGTATTCTTTTTAATTATTTTGTTAGTAGGACTCTACCATGAATGAAACCAGGGGGCCCTTGAATGAGCGGAGTAAAGTTATAGTCAAATATGACATCTGGGTTGCATTCAGAAAGTACTTAACTCTAAGTTAACTTTGAATTGGAAAGCGAAAAATCGCATTTAGTTTCGGCCTAAATTTTGGTATTCTCCTTACCTCCAATTTATTAGTTAAAGCCAAAAAGAGGCATACCACTGTTAATGGTTGAAATGAGAAAACTCTCTAACTAAGCAAGGTACAAGACTGAGTCGGAAGAAAGCTTCTAACTTTCAATCCAAGCGGTTAGAATCCGTTTTTTTACCTATTTTTATGGTGTAGTAAACACATTACATTTTCGTTGTAAAACCAAAGGTTTCAACCCTTTTAAAAATACTTAAAGGTAAAATTACCTTCTCTACAGCTTCAATGTAGCACTTTCAGATATAAGCTATCTAAGTTTAAATTAAACTGCCTGTGATAAAAATCAACCACACTAAAAATATTACTATATAAACCTTTACTCTGTTGTCCTGAGCCAATTGTAAATATTTAGAACAAACTATGAACCCCCTATAAGCCCCCTGGGCCCCGTAAAACTCTAACCACCCGGCGTCACCCGCCTGATGATATTTTTGCCCTGTTGTCAAAAACATATAACTTGAACTATAGGTTGATAAAAAAGGTATAAACCACATAGACCCAACAAAATTCAACAACTTGTAATTCTTTAAAGAACTTAATTGATAACTTTCCGTCATTAAATTTAAAACATACCCCACAAATCCCCCCAATAAACTTACCCCTAACGCAAGAAGTTTCAAACCGAGGGGCAGACAAACTATATAAGGAGAAGGAAAAATTAACCAAGATAAAAAAGCCCCCCCAACGATAGAGCCCGCCCCTAAACAAATTATAGGCCAGGTTATAATATAGTCCCTATCTCTTGCGCAACCTAAACTAGCCAAATTATAATCTCCTCTGACAGTATAATAAATCAAACGAAATGTGTAACATACTGTTAAGCCCGTTGCCAAAGCTAACAACCAAAAACAGAACTCATTTATAAATCTTGAAAAAAAAATCTCAATAATTAAGTCCTTAGAATAAAACCCTGCTAAAAAAGGAGTACCACATAAAGCAAGGTTCCCCAAATTTATACTAGTAATTCTTAAAGGCATAATATAAATCAAACCCCCTATTATCCGGATATCCTGCCTTCCCCCCGCGTGGTGAGTGACAGACCCCGCGCATATAAACAATAAAGCCTTAAATAGAGCATGTGCTAACAAATGAAAAAAAGCCAAATTGTAAAAACCTATTCTCAAAATAACCATTATCACCCCCAATTGGCTTAAAGTTGATAACGCAATAATTTTTTTTAAGTCTGTCTCGAAATTAGCCCCTAACCCAGCTATAAATATAGTTAAACTCGCTAATAAAAGCAAAATAAATTTCCTCACTCCCCCCAGCCTTGGCCCAAACCGAATCAATAAATACACACCAGCCGTTACTAATGTAGAAGAATGTACTAGTGCTGAAACAGGAGTCGGCGCAGCTATTGCTGCCGGCAGCCACGCAGAAAAGGGGATCTGGGCCCTCTTAGTTATAGCCGCAAGCGTCACTAAGATAACCAACCCCCCGATATCTCTAATTTTACTAGTATCATTATAAAAAATAAAACTTCAACCCCCCATATCGAATATTAAACCAATTCTAATAAGAATCGCCACATCTCCGATACGATTAGATAGAGCTGTCAGTATCCCTGCATTAGCAGATTTCTCATTCTGGTAATAAATAACCAACACATAAGACACTAGCCCCAACCCATCCCATCCTAATAGAATACTAACTAGATTTGGCCTCACAATTAAAATCCCCATTGAAAAAACAAACCCTAAAACCAAATATATAAACCGGTCTATATTCAAATCGCCTGCCATATAACCCCCCCTATAAAACAAGACCATACCCGAAATTAAACTAACGAACGACAAAAAAAGTATCGACTTTCAATCCATAACCAAAGTTATAACTAACGAACAAGAATTAAAACTAACAATCTCTCACTCAACAAAGTAGCTAAAATCTTTAAATGTCATAATTAAAAAACTAACTAATCTCACTCCTGCTAGTAAACACAAAAACAACATACTTCTTAAATATATAGACACACGTCAAACCACTACCTAAAGTGCATCCACACATCTTTGGGCTCACAAACCAATATTTTTTAATAAACTATTTAAGTAGCTACACATATAATAACACACCTGATTTAAAATTACCATATTAAGGGGCAGCCAATGGAGTATCAAAACAAGATATTCCCGAACCTGCCCAGAACAACAAGAAAACAACCTTGAAAAATACTTTCCATGCTGGCTCGTGGAGAACATGTATAATGTATAAGCAGCCCTAAAAAATGAAAGACACGCCACACCTAAAAAACAAGACTTCCTTCAACTAACTACCCCCATAATCAAATTAATTTCCCCTAACAAATTTAAAGTTGGTGGGGCTGCTATATTTCCAGCTCTCAAAAGAAACCACCATAAACTTATACTAGGTATAAAACTCAACAAACCCTTTCTCACCCTCATCCTTCGCCTTCCTACCCGCTCGTAAACCATATTTGTTAAACAAAAAAGACAAGAAGAACACAAGCCGTGACCTACTATCACAACAACAGCCCCCCCTACCCCCACTAAACTAAATAATATTAGCCCACATAAAACTAACCCCATATGAGCAACCGAAGAGTACGCAATCAAAGCCTTCATATCAGTTTGCCGTAAACATATTACCCTAACAATTGAACCTCCTATTAAGCCTAATCTAAGTCACCCAAAAGATATCTCTCGCCCCACCCCCAAAAACATTCTACTTACACGAATTATACCGTAACCTCCTAATTTCAACAAAACCCCTGCCAAAACCATAGACCCCGAAACGGGTGCCTCTACGTGCGCCTTAGGCAACCACAAATGAACTGTAAATATAGGTAACTTAACGGCAAAAGCAAAAAAGGTACAAAAATATCAAATAAAAGAGACAAACCCCACTCTTCTACAGGCCGCTGCCAAATTAAAAGTTAAGCTCCCATTTACGCTATACATAAGCAAAAAGGAGACTAATAAAGGTAATGAACCAAACAAGGTATAGAACAGTATATAAATACCAGCCTGGACTCGTTCAGGCTGGTAGCCCCAGCCCAAAATCAAAATTAAAGTGGGAATCAACGACCTTTCGAAACAAATATAAAAAAGTAAATAATCTGTACAACAAAACGTTATAATCAGTCTTACTAAGAGAGCTACACAGGTAAAAAGGAAAAGAATCTCAAAATTATAGGTATCACTAATCTTCTGACTCCTTTTTACAACCAACGCAACAATCCAAAATCTAAGTAAAATTAAAATATACCTCACCCAATCTACCCCAAGCCCCAGCCTTAAATTATTGAAATGAAACCCTCCCCCTAAGCTAAAAATAAATAAAAAAGACCCTACAAAAACTAAGGCCTGTAAAACATTTCATTCGGACACAGCAAAAATTATCAAAACACCTAAAAATAAATATTTTAACATAGTAAAACTCTAAACCTATTAAAGTTATCTCTCCCATGAGTTTGAACCACAGACACTAATAAAGCCAACCCCAACGCCCCCTCGCAAGCTCTTAAAGTGATAAAAAAAAGGACAAAATATATATTCCTCCCCAAATCTACAACAGCAGCTCCCAAGAATCAAAAAATAGACAACATAATATATTCTAAACTTAAAAGGGTCCTTAAAAAATGCTTACGACTTGCAACAAAAGAAGCCAGCCCACAAATAAATATAAAAAAAGGAAACAAGACACAAGATCTTAGAATTAACATTAGCTTTGATAGTTTAAATCAAAACGTCGGTCTTGTAAACCGGAAAAGAACATTTTTCTTCTCAAAGCATCAGAAAAAAGAGGAACCTCCTATCATTAACTCCCAAAGTTAATATTTTACTTAAACTACCTTCTGAAATTTCAATTATAATAATCCTCGCTACACTCTCTTCCGCCTTATCAGCCGTATTTATTAAAATCAAACACCCCCTGACCATAGGACTTATACTTTTAGCCCAAACCGTAATTATCGCGGTATACATTAATTCCATTTTAAAAACCTCATGATTCTCTTATATTCTCTTCTTAATTTTTCTAGGGGCAATATTAGTTCTCTTTATTTATGTAACATCATTGGCGCCTAATGAACCTTTTTATTTCTCTAACTCTTCTGCAATTATCTTCCTATCGGCCGCCCTCTTAAGGGTGACCTTCCTTATAGTCGACCCTATCTTTAAACTTTACCCTGTCAATCTCAGACCTTCTTCCATTACAACAAGAGAAATATTTAGTTCTAACTCAGCCCTCCTCTGTGATATATATAACTTATCAACTATAAAAATAACTTTATTCCTAATTCTATATCTACTCTTAACACTAGTAGTAGTAGTCAAGATCACATCTACCCATTTTGGACCTCTTCGAGTAAACTAATGCTAATACCCCAGCGAAAAACTCACCCTCTTTTTAAAATTGCTAACAATGCCCTAGTCGACCTCCCAGCCCCCTCCAACATTTCAACTATATGAAACTTTGGCTCCCTATTAGCCTTGTGTTTAGTAGTCCAAATCGTTACCGGCCTCTTTCTAGCCATACATTACACCGCCCATATTGAACTAGCTTTTTCTAGGGTTGCCCATATTTGCCGAGATGTAAATTTTGGGTGACTCCTGCGTACCCTCCACGCCAACGGAGCCTCCTTTTTTTTCGTATGCCTCTATATACACACAGGGCGAGGAATTTACTATGGCTCATATAAATTTATACACACTTGAATAGTAGGCGTTGTTATTTTGCTACTCACTATGGCCACCGCTTTCCTGGGATATGTTCTCCCATGAGGCCAAATATCATTCTGAGGCGCTACAGTAATTACAAACTTGTTTTCAGCCATCCCCTATATCGGAACAGATTTGGTTCAATGAATCTGAGGGGGGTTTGCAGTAGACAACGCAACACTGACCCGCTTCTATACTTTTCATTTCCTTTTCCCGTTCGTAATCGCCACTGCTTCTATAGTTCACACCCTATTCCTTCACCAAACCGGATCTAACAACCCCTTGGGAATCTCATCCCAAGTCGACAAAATCCCATTCCACCCGTACTTTTCTTTTAAAGACATAGTAGGATTTTTAATTCTCCTTTTAGCCCTTCTTATAATTACGCTTTTAGACCCTTACCTACTAGGCGACCCAGACAACTTTACCCCAGCCAACCCCCTAGTAACCCCAACCCATATTCAACCCGAATGGTATTTTCTGTTTGCTTACGCCATCCTTCGATCAATCCCTAACAAACTAGGAGGAGTAATTGCCCTTGCCCTTTCCGTAGTAATCCTATTTTCCCTACCGTTTACCCACAAGTCCAAATTCCGAACATTATCTACCTACCCCTTTAACCAAATCTTGTTTTGAATCCTAGTAGCCGTAGTAGTTCTCCTTACATGGATTGGAGCTCGCCCAGTTGAAGACCCCTATGTGTTAACAGGACAAATCTTAACCGTTGTATACTTCGCATTCTATATTCTCAGACCCCTTACCCTCCTTCTATGAGATAAACTACTAGATTAATTTAAGTTACTTATCTTTAAGGAAAGAAAATGTCTTGAAAGCATCCCAAAAGAGTTCGAATCTCTTAGTAACTTGCTCCTAAATTACATACAATTATATTAAAAAAACTACCACCACAACTTTCATTCCCAAGAAAAAAACCAGAAAATTAAGAGCCACTGGAAGAAAACTCTTTCAAGCCAAATATATTAATTTATCGTAACGAAACCGCGGTAAAGTTCCTCGAACCCAAATAAAACAAAATCTAATAAATACCGCTAACAAATAGAACTGAACCCCTCTCAAACTCCTACCAAAAAACATAATAGTAAATATAAATCTTATAAACAAGATTCTCGCATATTCAGATATAAAAATCAAAGCGAATCCTCCAGCACTATACTCAGTGTTAAACCCAGATACTAGCTCAGATTCCCCCTCCGCAAAATCAAAAGGAGTCCGGTTAGTCTCTGCAAGACACGACGCAAATCAAACGAGAGCTAATGGAAAAGTCAAAATTAAAAAACTCAAATAACGCTGGTACCCGACAAACTGCCCTAAATCCAGACTCCCCACTAAAATTAAAAAACTAAGTAAAATTAAAGCCAACCTCACTTCATAAGAAATCGTTTGCGCCACAGCTCGTAGGCTTCCTAACAACGAATATTTAGAATTAGACGCCCACCCAGCAGCTATAACAGTATACACCCCCAACCTAGTACAGCATAAAAAAAATAAAACTCCCATCCCAAATACAATCAACCCCAACTCATAAGGAACTACCACTCAAACCAAAAGTGATACAAACAACCTAAACACAGGAGATACATAATAAGGAATAAAATTAGAAAGAGTGGGAGTAGTCTGTTCTTTAGTGAATAACTTTACTGCATCAGCAAAAGGCTGTAAAAGACCCATGTACCCAACTTTATTAGGCCCCTTACGTAATTGAATATATCCTAAAACCTTCCGCTCCAATAATGTTACAAAAGCTACACCTACTAAAACAAATACAATTAAAACTAAAAAATTCAGCAACTTCATCAAAGGCAAAATTCACATTAAATTATCACAAACCAACTAACACTCTATTATCTGTAAATAAACATTACATAACTAGAACCTAAATCTAACGCATTCCTCTGCCAAGATAATAAGCCCCTTTAATATTCATCTAAACAAAGAAATATTCCAGCTACTCTCTCCTCTCGTACTAAAATAGCCTATATAACACATAGTAGATAGAAACTAACCTGGCTTACGCCGGTCTGAACTCAAATCATGTAAAGCTTTAAAGGTCGAACAGACCTACAATCAAAGCTGCTACACCTTGACGAAACTTTAATTCAACATCGAGGTCGCAAACACTTTTGTCGATAAGAACTCTCAAAAAGAATTACGCTGTTATCCCTAAAGTAACTTTAATCTTTTAACCCATACTACAGGATCAACTACCTAAAAACCATTATTTTAATCATAAGGACAGTTACCTTTTATATCCTAGTCGCCCCAACCTAATTCGGCCCCAATTTTAACATAAACACAAAAATATCATAATTAAAATAATAAGCCAAATAAAAGCTTTATAGGGTCTTGTCGTCCCGCTAAATAATTTAAGCCTTTTCACTTAATAGTAAAATTCAAAATTACAATTGCCAGACAGCTTGTACCTCATCCAACCGTTCATTCTAGTCCCCAATTAAAAGACTATTGATTATGCTACCTTAGCACGGTCTAAATACCGCGGCCATTTAAAATATTCAGTGGGCAGGTCAGACTATTGATTTAAACCCCAATAGACATGTTTTTGATAAACAGGTGGGCACACAGATTGCCGAATTCCTTAAAAATAAATCTCAAAATTTAAATTGTACAAATTTAGATTTTTAAATTCTTTAACAAAAATTTTACTAATACAATCATTTTTTCAGAACAACCCACATTTTTGCACCTAATTTCCTACTTTCCATAAAAAGAAACAAATTTTTCATATAAACAACTATACACTAAAACGTTGCAGTAATATGGCTGATCTTAAGCCTAATTCTAATTAATCAAAAAACACTCTTATACACAAAATTAAGGAGCTTTTCCCCCTTAAATGAACCCCCAGCGAAATTTCTCGCTAAAGTCAAATTCAATTTACTTCGGAAACAACCAGATATATAAAGTTCGACTGACATTTCACCGCTAACTTAACTTTCCATTCCACTTTACCACGCAGAAATATTCAATAAGTTAGATCACCTTGCTTCGGGAAACCTACTGTTAAATAAGCTAATTTAAAAGCCCCTGATACAAAAGGTACGAAAATTCAACTCTTCTTTCCCCCAATTAAAAAACTTCTCTTACGGTACTAGTACCCTTTAGTTCTCTTAAAAATTTTAATAAAATATACTATTAAATAAAAAAATATAATTTTTTACAAAATATAAACAGACAACTCTTAAATCAATAAACAATTTAACATTATCCCAACTTATCAAATAAACCTCCAGTCTTTATTTTAAGCCACATTAAAATTCAATGATCTTCTCAACGTAACTGAGATGCTTATCTATTAAGCTATAGCCCACTTTTAACTTCACAGGTACACTTTCCAGTACACCTACTATGTTACGACTTATCTCACGTTAATTTTATGAGAGCGACGGGCGATGTGTACATATCCTAGAGCTTTTACCAAACAACCTTATTAAAATTGAATTACTATTAAATCCACCTTGACAAAGTCTTTACACCCACTGATCCGTTTACCTCAAAATTAATGTAACCCATCCTCACTTACCCATTGGCTGCACCTTGATCTAATATCTTTAATTTAAAATCAATTTTAATAAATTCTTCTTAAAATTATCTAATAATGATGATATACATACTAAACACTTATAGGGGAAAGTAAGATTATTCGTGGTTTATCGTTTATGGGACAGGTTCCTCTAACTAGACTAAGATACCGCCAAATTCTCTAAATTTCAAGAAAATAACTAATACTAACCAGGCCTCCAAAAATATTTTAACTAAATATACTAGGGTATCTAATCCTATTTTATAATTCCAGTTTTAGTAGCTTCTTATAAAATTATACTAACAGAGTAACCAATTATAGTTTCAATTTCACCTCTCCTCGCTTTATTCATAAACCCCATTAAAATTAAAAATAATAACTACGGACCTAATATTCTTCTATTGGCCACACAAGTATAACCGCGGCTGCTGGCACAAATTTAACCTTGACCCCTAACTTAAAACTAAGTTCAGCTCTCACCTATAAACTTAAAATTCTGTACTGAAATCTTTAGACTAAATAATTTATATTTAAAACATTCACTAAGACACCCTCTTTCATAAAACACTCTCATCACATAAAAGACTAGCAAAAATCAAACTATCAAAATATTGCCCCACTTTTTCCGTAAACAAATAAAGTGTTTAATATACAAGCAAGAAATAAAGTAAATATAAAAGATAAATAGAAAAAGATCCCCTACCAAAACTAAATTTATGTTATATCCTCTTCCCCCCCCCCAGTAATTCCACCTACTTAAAAAAAAAATAAATTTTACTATCTTTTTTTCTACTTTAAAGTTCAAGTAAATATTTTGGTAATTATTAAAAGCTTCACCTCCTTGTCAAGAACCATATGCCTTTCCACAGTAAGTAGGCAAATATCCTTAATAAATTATTATAAATTTTAATGTTCTCTATTAAGGTTCTTATCCCTTTAGAGATATTAGTTTATAATTTTAAATTTAATTATAATTAATATAAAGTCAATATTAATTTTATTGTTTAAAATTATTTGTTCTATTGGTTAATCCCTTGAGTTATAAAGGGATTATTATATACCTATGTTTTAATTTTGAATTTGATCATTTTAACATTAATTGATGTTCATTAGCTTTTCTTAAGTTATAATATTGAAATTAGATAATATTTGATTTTATCAAAGTCACTTTAATTATATAATTGATCTTAAGTTTTACTTTAAAAAAGATCTTGAACACTTAAACTGAAAATTAAGTATTTTATATAAAAGCAATATTTAAAGTCTAATGAAAACTATAATAATATTGAGTGAGGAAGAATATATATTTATGATATTACTTAGATCATTAACGTTAAATTATCTCGAAATATTTAAAGACTTCAAAATTAAGCTTTAATATTTAATTATAAAAAAAAGTTTATCTAATGGAAGTACAATAACCCTTATTTTCTTCTCATATGACATGAAGAAAATAAGGGTTATTGTACTTCCTATGAGTTAATTTAATTTTGTTAATTAGGCTCACAGATATATATATTCAATTTAAGTTGACAAAGATTTAAATGTATCTTACTATAAATATAATAATTAAACTCAATATTTAAATATCCTCCTTTCCACTGCCCAAATCTAAAACAACTACTTGTTTATTTTAAGTGTTATTCTATGTTTTTCAAGAAAAACTTTACACTGTAAAAAACAGTGTGCTTGATAAAAAGACCGTCTTGATAGGACGGAAAATGAGAAGTTCAAGGTTTCTCCGCTGTTATTTCCACCAACCCCCCCTCCCAGATCTAGACCTAATTCTCCATACAAATAATGGAATCGCACCAATTCTTTAAAGATCAAAACTTCATGTGCCTGACACACTAATCTGTACCTAGCCCGAAAAGATAAGCTAAGTTTAAGCTTATGGGCTCATACCCCATCTATGAAAATATATTTCTCTTTTTAATTTTAGTTCTTAAACCACACCATGGCTTATTTTTAATCACATTACTAGCAGGCTTGTTAATCGCTGTCTCCTCATCTTCCTGATTCATTTTATGGATAGGGCTGGAGCTTAATCTTATATCTTTCATCCCCCTTCTCTCTTCTTCAGAAAATCGATACCCAGCAGAATCAGCTTTAAAATACTTTCTTATCCAAGCCTTAGGATCAAGATCCCTCCTGATAGCATCCACCCTTTCTTTATTTATATCAAAAGCCTGAACCTCTATCGTTCTTCTCTCTCTTCTCCTTAAAACAGGGGCCGCCCCTTTTCACTTTTGGCTCCCCCCTGTCATGCAAGGGATTGACTGGTTTCAATGTTTTATTCTTATAACAATCCAAAAGATCGCCCCTATTTCTATAATAAGTCTTATCTTAACAAACCTGTCATCCCTGACCCTCATTTCTTCTTCTATCCTGTCAGCAACAGTAGGGGCCCTTGGAGGTTTAAACCAAACCCTCACCCGCAAAATCCTCGCCTACTCTTCCATTAATCACATAGGCTGAATACTAGCAGCTATTTCCGTCAATGAACAAATATGAGCCATTTATTTTATAGCCTATTCACTAATTACACTCTCAGTAGTTTCTATTTTCTCATCAAAACAGATTTTTCATATTAATCAAGTTCTCACAACAAATATCTACCCCCAAACAACCAAAATGATATTATTTCTCAGCCTTTTATCTCTAGGTGGGGTACCACCCCTTCTAGGGTTTTTTCCCAAAATAATAATAATTCAGGAGTTTATATCAAGACAACTATCCCTCCTGTGGCTATCTATCCTTTTAGCTAGAGCTCTCTTAACATTATTTTTTTATCTTCGAGTAGCTAATTCATCTTTAATATTGTCTAGCTTGAAAACAAAATATTCCCTTCAAACTAACCTCTCCAACTTTATCCTCTCCTCCTCCCTCTTAAACATAAGTCCTGCCCTCTACCCCCTTCTCCTTCTTATTTCTTACTAAGGTTTTAAGTTAAAAAAACTAGTAACCTTCAAAGTTTCTAATAGGAGAAAGCACTCTTAAACCTTAATTTAAGCTAAGGTAATAACAATTACATTTTCAGAATTGCAGTCTGACGTCTTATTTTCCACTACAAAGCCTGCTAACTGGCTAAGGGATTTCCTTTCCATTTATAGATTTACAATCTATCGCCTTTCATTCAGCCACATAA